TTATTTCTTCCATGGCCCCGAGGATTCCAATATTAGCACTGATGGTACGGAAATGTAACTCGCTATTCAAACAACTATTCAGAGTTCCTAGAGCTCCCTGTAAGGCTTGTTGGAAAACTTGTTGTCGGACCTGATTAATCGCTCTTTGTTGTTCAAAATGAAGGGTTTCATTTTTGTAATTTTCTAATTGTTCCAAACTATAAGAAGTAGCATTAATCAAATTGACTTTTTCTCGTTCTATTTCAGAGTATCCATTCATTCGATACTCATCTGCTTCCATTTCCACTTTTCGTAAACGAGCCCGGGCTTTTTCGAGCTGCTCAATGGCTCCTCTACGTAATTCTTCCGAATTTCGAATAGTACTCAAAATCCTCTGTTTTCGATTATCTAATAAATCATTTAATGAAAGTAGATTTACCATTAACCATTAATTTCACAACTTCCATGATCTCTTCCCGAACCAAACATGAATCTTTCGATTCATTTGGCTCTCACGCTCAATTTTTTATTTTATGGGCATTCTCTCCCATATCTTTTTTTTTAATGTAATGAGCCTATCCTCTCTATTTCTGTTTGTATTCAAACATATCAAAACTGATACAAGACCAGAATATTAAGAGAACTCTTCCGACCAGACAAAAAATCTATAATTGTCAGCAAAGTTGTTTCTTTATTTAATTGAAAATTTCTATTTATATATAAAATATATATTTTACATTTTCATTTTATTTCCCTTTTTTATTCAAATCCAAAAATTCCTCTTTTTTATACATAGGTCGTCGATTCGGCATTGGATAAAAAAAGGCAAGGTGTCCTTTATTTATTCTAGTAAATGGTTCAAATCATTTTATCGATATGAGTGTTCTATATCAGAAAAATTACCAACTATTTTTTTTTACCATTTCGGTACTAACGTAGTGGTAGAAAGAGTACCATGTTGTGCCCGGACTTCAAACAGTTTAGCTTTAACCATGTTAATGGTCTCACATTATTGGTTGATAGAGAATCAAAGTTGACTTACCAATGAATAACGAAATGCTATGGTTCTTACATATGATTTATGAATTTATTCAGAAGGAATTCGTCGAGATTGTGCACTTTTTTTTCCTACTTTGTTTTTCCTATTTATCCTGGAAATATATATACTATATAAAATAGAAAAAAATATATAAAAAAAATAAAAATATATTCTATAAAAATATATTCTTAAAAATTTATTATATAATTATATATATAATAAATATATATAATGTAAATAACATAAATAAATAATAAATAAAATGCAGCTGGTTAGATCCAACCTATTCTTGAAATATACAACTCGCACACACTCCCTTTCCAAAAAAAATCAATACACCAAGCACTACACTTAGATTTATTGGATTTGTTGCTAAAATATCGGTATTAAACCCGAAACTCCCGGCGGATGGCCAGTGGCCTAAGGAAACAAAAGAATCGGTTAAATTTTTCATATGCTCTCCTCTTATAGATAGGACTAACAAAGAACAGAGTTCTTTTTGTATCACTTGGCTCGCCCTTTTTTTGATCGATTTCTTTTTCTTAATTTCCCATTTTTTTATGGGAGTAGATTAAATCTATTTATTGAATTCTCAAATTCAAAAAAAAATTCTTATTTTTTTTTGAAGTTTCCGATAAGATACTTATTAAGTTAGGTCCTAGGTCTCGTATCAATTGCAAAATAGCTCCTTTGTTCAAACACTTCCTAAAAGAAAAGTCAAAATTCCATCGTACTAAACGAAGGACGGGAAGGAAGAAAGCGAGCGAATCCACTAATTCCTCATCCTCAAATCAGTCCTTCCCGGGGTATTGTCGCAACAAATACATAATTGTAGGAGTAAAGTATTGATATAATTCACAGAAGCAAACGGCAACGAGTTAATATAAAATAAGAAAAAAAGTACGTAACGCACTTTTTTACATTTTCATTCTAGATTCTAGGATGAAATTAAACAAAAGGATTTGCAAATAAAAGCGCTAATGCCACGACCAGTCCATAAATTGTTAAAGCTTCCATAAAAGCTAGACTAAGCAATAAAGTACCTCGTATTTTTCCTTCTGCTTCTGGTTGTCTCGCAATACCTTCTACGGCTTGGCCTGCAGCAGTACCTTGACCAACTCCAGGTCCAATAGAAGCAAGCCCCACGGCCAATCCAGCAGCAATAACGGAAGCGGCAGAAATCAGTGGATTCATGATGATAGGTTCCTCGCACCAAAAAAAAATGGTTAATGATACAATCAACCAATGAATTATTACTTATTTGATCACTAAAATATATCGAGTCGAAGTAAGTAAAACTTCGAATAAAAATAATAAATAATATAGATAGGGGTAACCCTATATAACTAGTATATATCTAATATCACATATACATTTGTTTCTTACATAACGTAAACCGCGCGCATTTTATATTGAATCGGATTCTAGAATAATTCTTCAAAAGATATACATACAGGGGCTGTGGCTGGACTTATAGACATTACATATATCTAGTGTGACCCCCTAACCCATCCACCATTTCGTAATATCGTCTATCTTTCCTCCTACAACTCTAGTCGTATATACATATGTATTTCTATCTATTATGTTCCCCAACCAAGAACAAAATAGATTTTCCTGAACCATGCATTGCCTCAATTGGGATAAGCTTAAAAAAAAGAAGACTATTTCGAAAACTAATCAATGATGACCCTCCATGGATTCCCCTATATAAGCCGCGGCTAAAGTTGCAAAAATAAGAGCTTGAATACCGCTTGTAAATAATCCAAGAAACATGACAGGTATAGGAACTACTGAAGGTACTAAAGAAACAAGAACAACAACTACTAATTCATCAGCCAATATATTCCCGAAAAGTCGAAAACTAAGAGATAAAGGTTTTGTGAAATCTTCTAGGATGTTAATTGGTAAAAGTATTGGAGTTGGTTGAATGTATTTTCCGAAATAACCCAATCCCTTTTTGGTAAGACCCGCATAAAAATATGCCACTGACGTGGGTAAAGCTAAAGCAACAGTAGTATTTATATCATTCGTGGGGGCGGCCAACTCCCCATGAGGTAACTGTATGATTTTCCAAGGTAAAAGGGCCCCCGACCAATTAGAAACAAAAATAAATAGGAACATGGTTCCAATAAAGGGAACCCAAGGACCATATTCTTCTCCAATCTGAGTTTTGCTCAAGTCTCGAATAAATTCAAGGACATATTCGAAGAAATTCTGACCGTCGGTCGGAATGGTTTGTGGATTCCGAACAGCTATGATGACTGAACCTAATAAGATAGCAATCACGACCCAAGAAGTGATAAGTACTTGGGCATGAATTTGTAAACCCCCTATTTGCCAATATAAATGTTGGCCTACTTCTACACCTGATATATCGTATAACCCTTTGAGTGTTTTAATGGAACATGGTATAACATTCATATTGTCCTCTGACAGAAATCGAACTTCAAAAAAAGAATTATTTTGATTCAAGCATCTCTTTCTCAACTTATCTACTTTCATCATTAATCATATATTTAGAATACCAAGAAATCACATAAGATAATATCAATATCCCATTTTATCTCTTTTTAAAAATTCAAGACAAGACATAGTAACCGATCCAAGAAATCAAAATAATTAACTAATCTTATTATTCTTAATCATAACATAATCATAATCAACGACTTCTTATATAGCTAGAACGACCCTCACAAATTGCGGATACAAATTTGTTAAGAATCAATCGGATTGAAGCTATAGCGTCATCGTTGGCTGGAATCGAAATATCTGCGAGATCTGGGTCACAATTTGTATCGATTAAACAAATTGTTGGAATTCCCAAAATGACACATTCTCGAAGAGCCGTATATTCTTCTTGCTGATCAACGATGATTACAATATCGGGCAACCCAGTCATATATTTGATCCCACCCAGATATGTTTGCAAAGTAGATAATTTTCTCTTCAACATTGCTGCATCTCTTTTAGGGAGACGGTTGAGTTTCCCCATCTTTTGTTCTGCTCTTAAGTCTCTGAACTTATGAAGTCTCGTTTCCGTAGTGGACCAATTCGTTGACATACCACCGAGCCATTTTTTATTAACATAATGACATCGAGCCCTTATTGCAGCTGATGCTACTAAATCCGCTGCTTTATTTTTGGTACCAACGATTAAAAAGTTTTTTCCTCGGCTTGCTGCATCAAAAACTAAATCACAAGCTTCTGATAAAAAACGAGCAGTTCTAGTAAGATTTGTAATATGAATACCTTTACGCTTTGCAGAAATGTAAGGGGCCATTCTAGGATTCCATTTCTTAGTACCATGACCAAAATGAACTCCAGCCTCCATCATCTCTTCCAAATGGATGTTCCAATATCTTCTTGTCATTTTTCCCACGCTTTTTTTTAACAAATAAATAATTGTTCCTACGGAACCTTCTACCGGGATTGACCGTTGATACACAGCCCAAACTGTTCATTTCTTTTTTTTTTTTTTTTTTTTTACTTCATTTTTTTTATTACCAAATCAAAAAAGTAAAAAGAAGAAATCTCACCTTAGGAATTATGAAATCGCGTAAATGATTTTTCTGGTGTGTCATGGAAATTGTTTGGGGCGCAAGAACAAAAAAATTCTCTATGGTGTAACAAAATATCTCTCATTTCCAACTCGAATAGATTTTTCTTTTTGATTTCCAAATGAATGTTTTTGTCTTGCCTTGAACAGTGCACTAATTTTTTGAATCCGGTACCGACAGGGATAATCCCTCCCAGAACAACATTTTCTTTCAGACCCTTCAACCAATCAATACGACCCCGTAGAGCAGCTTTTGCTAAAACTCTAGCAGTTTCTTGAAAACTTGCTTCGGATATGAAACTTTGAGTATTCAGAGATGCCCTCGTTATTCCCAATAAAATTGCCCGATAACAGATCGCTTCGTCTAAAGCACGCCCTGCTCGTTCCGCCCGCAACAATCCGATTAATTCTCCAGGCAAAAAAACATTAGACATTCCATCTTCTGAAACCAACACTTTTGATGTTACTTGCCGTACAATAATCTCTATATGTCTATTATGGATCTGTACCCCCTGGGATCGATAAACCTTTTGGATCTTATTAACCAAAGAGATACGACTTTGAGCTATGGTTAGCTCAGCTCCAATTAAGAATCCCCAAGGAATTCCGAGAATTCTTGGTATACGCTCGTTCCAACCTTCAACTCTCCTTTCAAGGTTCATCGATATTGAACCAATCGAACGCACTTCTAAGATTTGTTCCACTTTTGGAAGGCCTTGCGTTATGTCACCAGATCGGGATTTTTCATATATAAATGTAACTAATGTATCTCCTTCAGAAAGGGGTTCTCCATAATGTCCGTGAACAGTCGCTCCTGGAGTAGCCAAATAGGGCTTAGCTGATCTTATAACTAAGGAGTCAACGTGAACAATGAAAATTTGACCAGATTTTTTTATGTGTGGTCCATATTTAACTAGACATATATTTTCACAAATAAATTGTCCAATGCTAATTATTGTGGATGTCTCTTCACAATAATTGTGATGTAGAAAGCACCGATTCAAATGGAATGGATTCAAAATGATGTTATTGCGCGGGCCGGGATTATAAATCTCCCTATTTTCATCTATTAAACAGTATTTAAGTACTTCAAGTACTTGGAAAGTCTGTTTAAAATTATCAAGTATCCAATATTTGTTTAACAAGATCTGATTATGAGTTATTAAATGGTAAGATGAATAAAAGTTCACTATTTTAGGTACAATAGTACCTAAGGGACCCAACAAATCCCTAATTGGAGTTATGGGATTCGATTCTTTTGCCACATTGTTATATTTTGAACTGTTGAATGGACATGGACCAACTCGAGAACAATTGAATGATGACAAAATTATCAAAGATTGGCCTTCCTTATTTCGATTCAACAACGTACCAATAGTTCCTTGATGCTGGGTAACTAATGGAATCTTCGCTTTGGAATAAAAAGGATTGATATTGGTGCGATCTAATCCATTATTGGGAATCAATCCTGAACCCGCCGTATCATACCTTTTTCCGGCATATGAAATAGTAGACTTGACTAACTCAATTCTTATGAAATCGCGAATCAGATCATTTGCCCTTACCTCAACAAAGGAAGCACGAACCTCTTCTATAGAACCTTTTTTTTCTTGGTCCCAATTCAATACTAAACAAGTCCGAACTAATTGAATACTTGTGTGATAAATTCCGCGAATTGACTTTCCATTTCCATAAAGGATATAATTGACAACTTTAAGTTCGACATTATCTTTTTCCTGCAAGAGATCTTGAGGGAAAAGTTTTGCTAAATTTATCCCATCAGCTATTTCATATGTGACTACGGGTCGAACCAAAACAAAATATTTTTGGGGGGTGGGTGTGATCCGTTGGACATAGATCCAATTTTTCAATTTTTTTTTTGATTCCTTAGAATTTTTTTTTTCCGTTCCCGGTGGTATCAAAATGCCGCTGTGTTTGGATATCTTATCTGTCTCCCCGGGAAAATGAATATCTCCAGAAAATATTTTCAGTTCAATACTTTTTTTTTTTCTCTCCACTCGGACTAATCCACCTACTCGGCTTCTTGTATTTGTATTTAAAGCGAGTTGTGTATCTACTCCAATAATACTATTGTTCCGGACCATTATGGACGAAGATCCGGGTAAGATATGCACCTCTTCGGGAATAAAAAAAAACCGATCCACTTTCATTTGGTATTTCGGACTAAATTCTTTTGCTCCTCGATACTCAATCAAATCTTCTTTTTTTACGATTGAATCCACCTCTACGATCCCATATTTAGTAATTCCCGAACTCTTTCTGCTGTATCGTGGATCATCAAAATAAGCAAGAATACTATTTCTACGTAAAATACCATTTATGGGTATTTCAATCGAAATACCAAAAGAGGGTATTAGTTCTTTCTCTCGTTCTTGATCATATTGTAATGGGATGAGAAATCTATTTCTTCGCCTTTTCGCCAAGAAATCAGAATTCTCTTGGAGAATCGAAGGATATATGAAATTCCAATACCCATTGGATATGATTCGATCAAGTCTTGAATAGTCAAGAATTTCCCTATCTTTTTTACCAGAAGGATCCAACAATTTATGTCTTACTCGATCATTAGTGATTAATCGGTCAGAGATATATCTTTCGTCGACAGAAAAAGAATGAGCATTCATTTGATCTTGATCCTTGTGGAGCGAAAAAGACACTATACTAGATCTGCACGGACCCCCGGCTAATATCCATAAATGACTTGTTTTTGGTAATAGATGAACATTACTATATGTATATTCAGGTGCATGGTAGACATCGGTACTCCAGTGCATTTCTCCCTCTGATTCAGAATAAATATGTTTTCGAACCCTCTCTTTAAAATGAAAAGTAGACGTTCCGGCACGAATCTCAGCAATCACTTGTTCAGATTCTACATATTGATCATTTTGAACTAAAATCA